TGTTGCTGACATAAAAACATCTCTTTCCATATCTTCGGATATAACCCATAAAGGATTGCCCGTTCTTTGTACATAAACCTTTGTAAGGGTTTCGCGAAGTTTCAGTAGTTCTTCCGCTTCCAGGATAAATTCTCCCACTTGTGCCTCATAAAAAGAACTAGCAGGTTGGTGAATCATAACCCTGATAATATTGATATAACATCATACATGAACAGTTCTTTTATCTCGCACGATTGGGCTAAAGTAAGGGATCAAAAAAAAGAAGAAGAAAAAAAGAGAATTGAACAACCGTACAGGCATATTTTGTTCATTGCATACGGCTCTGCAATGGAATTGAATTTTTACTCCTTTCTATTCTATCGAAGAAAGAAATAGGATCCTTCCGATCCAAATCGTTGAATGATCCATTTACCACCCTTCCTTTCGTATCATAGGAAAAAAATACTATGATGGTTCTGTTGCTTTCCATATTTATTTCGTCTTTGATTTAGCAATTCCAAAGTTTCTTTTTGATACGATCAAAATAAGTAAAAGTGATCCTTTTTCCAATTTTAGGACTCTACATAAATATAAGTAACGAGACTTTTAGTGTGGAAGAAAAAAGGGTTTGTGACGCTGAAATGTACTCCCGACACATAAGATAAAATCGGAAATCACTTTTGTTTCATACTACTATTTCGATACAAAATTTCATGTTAGGAAAAAAATAATGGATTATTCATATCGAATTCGAAGTGCCATGCTATTATTACTTATTCTTTATATTCGATATGGCGAAGGCATAGTCTTATTCTTTTTTTTTTTCAATAAAAACTTCATTGGCGCCAAGCGTGAGGGAATGCTAGACGTTTGGTAATTTCTCCTCCGACCAGAATGAAAGATCCCATTGAAGCGGCTAATCCCATGCATATTGTATGTATATTGGGTGACACAAATTGCATAGTATCATAAATGGCTATTCCTGGTATTACCCATCCGCCGGGAGAGTTTATAAACAAATAAAGATCCTTAGTAGCATCTTCTATACTGAGATATATCATGAGACCAACAAGTTGATTCGAGATTTCACTATCAACCTCTTGCCCTAAAAAAAGTAATCTTTCTCGATGAAGTCGGTTGATTAGGACAAAACAAAATAGTATCCCTTACGAGCCGTACGTGCACCTTTGGATGCATACGGTTCAAAAATAAAATTGCGAAAAAAGAATCAATGTGTCGATTCCATTCCTATCTCTTTTTTTTTGTAACAGATTTCTGTTTTTCTAATGAAGGAGTTTTTCTTCTATCTTTATCAAAAAACATGAGTTTTGGCCCTTCCCTTAATAAAAAAAAAGAATTTACTGAACTTATTGAACTAACCTTTCATTGATGTATTGTTTCGTCGAGATTCAAATCACGATGTCATTTTCTTGTTCCTGAATTGAATGGGTCCTTTCAATTATTTTAGGTTCATGTTCTACTCCGGGGAAAGATCTGTCCGAATTCTATTTGCACATATAGGGCAAATAATCTCAGTACCACCTCTTTTTGCTATGACTTTTTTTTTCAATTTCATGCCTTCCCCAAACTATTCAATGGGCTCATCATACTGGTTAGCAGGGCAATTTCAGATTGCCCTTAAAATAAATATAAGAATCGTCTATGATACAAGTGGTAATCGTACATATATTACCATTACCAATTTGGTATTTTCTGAACGGAGCCTGGATACTTTATTAGTCCAAGTCAACCATAAATTCTTCTAATTGATAATAGTTATCCTCAATATCAATTGATCTAATTTCACTTCACACTCCGAATGATTGATGGTTCAATCAATACAATATTTTATTTCTTGGTCGAAACGTAGGATATCTCGATCGGGGGAGAAAACGGGGAAATCCCGTATGACCCAATATGTTTGACAAGTCGCACTATACGTCAACCCAAACTGCATCTTCCTCTCCAGGACTCCGAAAAGGTACTTTTGGAACACCAATGGGCATTAAATTTAAGAAACAAATTAAGTACTATACTTCACTTTAATATGGAAACGTAAGAATGGGTTTATTGTCTTCATCATTTTTTTCTGTATATTCTATATTTATACATAGATTGAAGGTTGATATGGGAAGACAAAATAAATACAAATTTTAACGAACAGATACGCCGATCGTTCGAATAATGAATTAAGTATCTGTGCATTCCTTCCCCTAAAATGGGACCAATCCTCCCATTGCGTATTGGTACTTATCGAGTATAGAATAGATCTGTTTCTCTTTGTTCTTACGAACAGAATTCCTCCGTTTTTTTCAACGGAATAGAATAAATAGTAACCCTTTCTCATACGGAATCCACTGAAAAGGTTAGGCACATAGTATAAGTTTCAATGCGATAAAGTTACATAGTAACCATTTTTCTTTACTAAAGGGGTATTTCAATGGGTTTGCCTTGGTATCGTGTTCATACTGTTGTATTGAATGATCCTGGTCGATTGCTTTCTGTCCATATAATGCATACA